CCTCCCTTCTGTGCATAGGACTAAGGGGAATAGTCCATAGAATAAAAATTGAACTATTCTCATATCATTATGAACTGAAAGGAGCTAGTATTTTTACAAGAAATCTCTAGCCAGCCTTCCCGCAAGAGGTTTTTTCTTAACACTAATCATATTAGTGCTAGATAGAAATGGTAACTCCAACAATTTCTTTGTCCTCAACGCCTCCTATTTCCAGGAATTAGTCACTTCAACGATCTTTGATGGTTATACGGGTATCCAAAGTACGAACGAGATGGATGTTTGTTGTCCCAACCATTTTTGTTAGTCCCGATACCGATAAGGCAAAGGGTAATTTATAACAAATATAACAAAGTTTTTGTGTTGTTGATTCCTATTCCTAGGTGTAGTGCTTTTTCCCCTATGCTGCCTATTGGTACTAGTGAAGTAGGATTGACCTGCAATACAGAACCTATAGGTGTAACCTTTCGCTCAATACTAAAATCGACAATTGAAGCATCTGAGGCTGCATCAATCGAGGATACACGACAGAAGGAATTGTTCTATTTCCAAACTTCACCTTCACCAAGCGTAGGTTTATTTCAATAATTTGGTTCTTTCTATCCCGAACCGCCTTTCTCTCTCGTAAGACTGAGGTGAGGGCTCAAAAAATAAGAAAAAAAATCAAATCGCACCATCTCTGTAATAGGTAAATGCCTTTTTTTCTCCTGACGTTGTCGGAATTATTCGTAATAAGATATTGGCTACAATGGAAAAGGTCTTATCAATAAAATTTCCATTTATACGAGATCTAGGCATAATTAGCAATCCATTCTATAATTCTTTTCATTCCCCTCGGGGAAAATGATCCCACAAACAAAGGAATTTTACAGTACAAAATAACATAAAAACAGAATAATTATATTCTAAGAAATAGATAGATATGGGCTTTCCGCTCAAATGGTTCCCCTTTTTATTTGGACAACGAGAGATATGAAATAATTGAATCAGATTAGATTTCATTCCTATTTTTTAGTATACCAATGAGCAGAACTATTACTATTTCATCTACGTTGAATAACTAAGGACTTTATTTTACTACGAATTCTGATAACTCGAGAAGTTTTGATTTGGTTATGATCCAAAGAGAAAAAAGAATGGAATAATCAATACATGATAAACATGATAAAATAGAGTAAGAGTAGAATAAACATACGTTATGTTTGCATAAGGTGTATACGGCACGCTATACAATCGAAATAGAAAAATCCATGGGACGATTGATTCATGAATTTGGAAGAGATCCGTGGGGTAGCTCATGCGCGAAGTTGTTGTTAAGAAATATTAAATTGGAAAAGAATTTTGCCTATGGAATCTGTGATTGGTCCTACCTGTATGGCAGTAATATGAATAACTCGCTATTCATTCAGTTTCTAGTCAATAATAAGATTATATAGGAGAGATGGCCGAGTGGTTGAAGGCGTAGCATTGGAACTGCTATGTAGGCTTTTGTTTACCGAGGGTTCGAATCCCTCTCTTTCCGTTTCTGTTAATTTAACAACGTTACCGACCAATAGATATCAAATCAAATAACAATTGATACCATCATTCCAGCAATAAGACTTTTCTCTTATTTGATATAAATTCTCTATTCCTAATTACTGTAGTACGTAAAATATAGGAAAGAGCAAAAAAGAAAAAAATCCTACTGGTGATCCATTTGTGATACGTTAATGCTAAAAATGTGGATTAAGACCCTTAGGTCTATTTAGTTCGGTGAAAAAGAGGTAAAATTCTATGAACCTATCTTTTCTTATTTTCGTTAGGTTCAAGTCTGACGAGAATAATATTCTACGACTAACAACTCGTTTATTTTCAAACCGATCCATTTACTATCTATTATTTGATTTACTACTCCTTTATATTGGAGTGAGTCAATAGTCAAATGTTTTGGCAATTCCTCGTGGGTAGATGAAGCAATAGAATTTTGAATTAGACCTTTTGATCTTTGGTTATCCTTCGTAGTAATAATATCTCGGGGTTTGCAACGATAACTTGGTATATCCACGATACGACCATTAACTAAAATATGTCTATGGTTAACTAATTGCCTGGCTCCAGGAATGGTCGAAGCCATACCCAATCGAAAAAGGATGTTATCCAAACGCATTTCAAGTAGTTGTAGTAAAACCTGACCTGTTGACCCTTTGGCTTTTCCAGCGATATGTACATATCTAAGTAATTGTCGCTCTGTCAGACCATAATGAAAACGTAATTTCTGTTTTTCTTCTAGACGAATACGATATTGCGATCTTTTCCCAGAACGCAATTGGTTTTTAAGATCACTTCCGGATCTAGGCCTTTTACTAGTTAGTCCTGGTAAAGCTCCCAGACGGCGTATTTTTTTGAAACGAGGTCCTCGGTAACGAGACATAAAGACTCCTTTTTTATTTTATTGAAATTTCATTTTACACAATAAATCGAAATTAAAACTGAACTAAAGGATAAACAAAACAAAATCCACTAAAGTACTACAAGTAAAAAAAAATAATAAAGAAATTCTATCAATATCTGTATTTTTTGTATAGATTTTTTGTCTATGTCTATATATATTGTATATATATGTATATATATATAGGATAAGGATAAGAAGTTGAGGCTCTGTTTGATGATTTATTCGGTAGAGATCTAATTGTTCTAATTCATTATTTATTAATAGTTGATTTATTAGTTGATTTATTAATAGTTGTAAGTTACCACGACATAATAGATCAGGGATCCTGCATTTCATTTGGAGAAAAAAAGGAGAGGACGAGATTATCAATCATAGAAAAATTGATAGAGCAAAAGCCGGCTATCGGAGTCGAACCGATGACCATCGCATTACAAATGCGATGCTCTAACCTCTGAGCTAAGCGGGCTCTCGTATAACAGAAATAGTCTTACAAATAGTGTATAGGAATTCATAAAGATGTCGGATCTTTGCTATTAATCTTAGCTATTAATTTCATATGAACTACAGGAAAACTATATAGTTCATAGTTCCATAGTTACAAGTTCGAATTAGAAATTTCTTCTTAATAAAAATAATATAACATATATTATGTATTATGAATGTATATTCTATACTAGAACTAGAATTATGTATGTAGAATTTCGGTATATAAAATACAGTGTATATGTATACATAATATATAACATATATATAAAATTAGTAATTAGGTATATTAATTGTATATATATATAATATATATATATTATTATTATATAGATATAATAAATATATATAATATAAAATATAGATAATATACTAAAAGTATATAAAAACGAAAAGTATATAAAAAAATATATTCGAAATATATTCGAATCTTTTAGTTAAGAATATAATATACTTAAGTTAAGAATATAATAAATAGCATCATATTTCATTAATGAAAATCTATCTCTATGATCATACCAAATTAAATTGGAAATTCTGATTAGAAAAAAGAGAATTTTTCTTAAAGCTTAACTAAAGCAGTTATAGCAAATTATGCTAATTAAATTCTAGCGGATCGGTCCTAATAAAAGAATAAGATAAGGATAAAGATACAATCTAAATTAGAATGCGACATTATTCTGGTTTCATTTGGGAAAGGAGGAGGTAGGAAGAAAAAAAAGAATGAATATCGAACGTTACAGTATTCCAAATAACACTGTAAAAATGAAAGAGAGAGAGAAAATATATGTGGGATATATTTATTCATATTGAATTGCAAATACATCAATGATAGAATCATTTCTGATTGAAATAAACAAGGTTTATGCAATCCAATAAAGATGAACTGATAGAGCATGGTCAAAAAAGGAAAATATCCCCTACATTTTTCGATATAGGAATCATTATCTAATAAATTCAATGGTTTCCAAATAAATAAATGAAAGAGATGGATGAAATTACAAATGGATCGCGGTCTAAAAGAAAAAGGAAAGGGGATATGGCGAAATTGGTAGACGCTACGGACTTGATTGGATTGAGCCTTGGTATGGAAACCTGCTAAGTGTTAACTTCCAAATTCAGAGAAACCCTGGAATTAAAAACGGGCAATCCTGAGCCAAATCCTGATATTTTGATAAAACAAGGGTTTATAAAACTAGAATCAAAAAGGAAGGATAGGTGCAGAGACTCGATGGAAGCTGTTCTAACGAATAGAGTTGACTACGTTGCGTTGGTAGCTGTAATCCCTCTATCGAAATTACGGAAAGGATGGACGGATATACCTAATACGTACGTATACATACTTACATATCAAACGATTAATCATGATCCGAATCCATATCATATAAATCCATATCATATAATATATTTATATTAATAATTATATTATTATTATTAATGTTTATTAGGAAATTCTGAATAATTGCAGAAATGCATTCCAATGGAAGGTGAACGAAGAATCGAATATTAAGTAATCAAACCATTCATTCCAAAGTTTGATAGATCTTTTGAAAAACTGATTAATCGGACGAGAATAAAGAGAGAGTCCCATTCTACGTGTCAGTCAATACCGACAACAATGAAATTTATAGTAAGAGGAAAATCCGTCGACTTTAGAAATCGTGAGGGTTCAAGTCCCTCTATCCCCAATAAAAAAGCCCATTTTACTTACTAAGCTAAGTCTTTAGCCTCTTTTTGTCAGCAATGGTTCAAACAAAATTAACTATCTTTCTTTCTCATTCATTTTACTCTTTCACAAATGAATCCAACCAAACAGAAATCTTTGGATTTGATCCCATACAAATGAACATATATATATATATAGGCAAGGAATCTCTATTATTAAATCATTTAGAATCCATATCATTATCCTTACATTTACTAAGTAATATTTTTGACTATTTTTTGATTTTACTTACTTTAATTGACATAAGTACAAGTACTCCACTAGGATGATGCACAAGAAATGGTCGGGATAGCTCAGTTGGTAGAGCAGAGGACTGAAAATCCTCGTGTCACCAGTTCAAATCTGGTTCCTGACACAACA